GCGCTATTGATAATAATGATCCGCATAAAAGAGCTGCATAGCCCAATACCATCATACTTACGTGCATTATTAACCACTCGGATTGGAGAGCGGGTACTAATATTGCGGATTGATGTATTTCAGTTAAAAGACCCGAAGTAGCAAAGCCTTGGGTAAAAATAGCACTTGGTGTGGTTATTGCGCTTAAATGATTTTTTTTTTTTTTTAAACGCGGAACTATATGAATAATGGAGAAACTCCATGAAAGGAAAATTAACGATTCATATAAATCACTTAATGGGAAATGACCCGAATAAATCCACCGAGTGACTAATAATCCTGTTATACAGAAAAAAGTAGCTATCATGCCCTTTTCTGACGAATCATATAGTCTGACAATTTCATCGACTAATAAGGTTATCAAATGAATTGTAATTACAATTGAAACGACTGAAAAGGCGATATGAGTTAATATATGCTCTAAAGTTGAAAATATCATAAAAATATTAAAAAAAGAGGAACCCCTCAATTACGGAATGGAAATCAGGAATTGAGTTCATTATAGGATCTATTGTATCTTTTTTAGAAGAGGGCATGCCGCCACTCGGACTCGAACCGAGATGCTCTAGCACTGCTTCCTAAGAGCAGCGTGTCTACCGATTTCACCATAGCGGCTTGCTCGAACTCATAATAGCCTATTATTATTCAATCGTCGAGATTAAAAGAGTCAAGTCAATGAAATATTTTTTAGGAAACATTCAAATTGATGAATAAAAATTCGTTCAAATAAGGATTTGAATTTGAGTTTATGGGATCCGTTTTATTTGACTTAAGGTTTTTATGTAGTTTAGGCTCTCCTGAAATTGAACTGTTGTAACTAGATAGTTCTACCCCCATTCCAGGAATAGAAAAATGTCTTTTCTCATTTTCATTTTTAATGATTCATTTTTCATTTCTCGGATTTCATAAATCTGAAACAAAAAAATGCATTTTTATCAATGAACACAAAATGGGATCTATTTTGAATCACTTATAAATTAACACATTTTTTGTACATAATATCCTCTTATTTTTTATCGATTGGGTTGAAAGCAGGAAGTACGTGGGGGTATATAGTAATTCAAAGAACTAATGATTCAAAAAGTTACAAACTAAATTGGAAACTTAATTAATTAGTTTCAACGACCCTTTAATCTTGATTAAAGATCTTATATTTGCTCTTTTCGAGATATAGAAGAGATATAGAAAAAAAAAAGGTTTTTATTATTGTGATTGTGCTAGGCGGGTTGATGGGGAAAATAAGAATCCCCACCCCGGAAATGATAAAATATACTAAAAAAGAACGGTAAACCCTTGTATCTTGTCTTTATTCTTTTTGTAATGTAAAAAAAAAAAAGAAAATTTTTAGAATTCAATAAACAGAAGAATTCTTAGTCTACATATCAGAAGGGCGAGTCGAGTTCTATTTAATTTATATTGATTAGTCCAAACCAAAATAGTAGGTAACGGAAATAATTAATTATATTATAAATTAAATGAAATTCGCCGATTTTTCTAATCAAGTGGATTCTGATTATTCCAACGTTTAATTATTTATTTGGTTGTCGCACAAAAAAACTTTTTGAATTTCCGGTAGAAAGAGATTTCCCTAACGAAAAGGCTTTTAGCGCTGCCCAATACCCCTTCTTCTTCCAAATATTTTTACGAATACGCTTTTTTGATATAGAAGTACGTTTTTTTGGAACTGCCATTGAAAAATTAAGAGATTACTCATTGTTATAGTTGAATGTGAAAGACATCTATTGTTCAAAACGAATTGTTCTTTACTATTCTATTAATTATCTATTTATTCTCTAAATAATATTCTCTTTATAAAATATATAAAAAATGAATATAAATATGTATAAATCACGTAAAATATTACTAGAAATATCAAAAAGAAAAAGAATATGGTATATCATCATATGATTTTTAAAAAATTGTTTCTATTCCATATAATATCTGTAAGAAAGAAGAATTTGTACTGATTGATATTGATACCTTTATTTCTCATTCTTTCTCATTCAAATCTATATTCACAGAATCTGCTATATTATAGAAATAAAATTGGTTGAAGTTGCTAAAATCAAAAATACAAACCCCCATTTCTGTCTATTTTCTTCGTTCTACATTTAATTTACATGTAATAAAATACATCGAAAAGTTGCAGAACCCAACCTTTGCCTAATGAAAAAAACTTTCATTTTTTTTTTCTATTAATTGGTCAAGCTCAAGGAAGAAGTATGCGCCTAATTTACATTTTCAAATTCGAATGAAACTAAACGAGACTAATAATTAATCTGTTAAAAGATACATGATGTGATTGATAAAAGATATTTTAGTCATTTTTTTCATTTTATGTTTTTAGATAAATATAAAATAAAGTTTTTTTGATATAAAGGAATGGATATTATAGCGTTTGCTATAAACATCCAATTTTTTATTGGAATGGAAAACCATCAATCAATACTAGTTAATTATT